TTGAAAAACCTCTTGTGACTATTCTTTTCGACTATAAACGATGGAATCGTCCATTTCGATATATAAAAAATGCAAAATTTGAAAAGGCTGTTAGAAAAAAACAAAGTATATTAATAATATAATATAAAATATAATATAAAAAAATAAAATATAATATAAAAAAAAATATTAATATAATTAATATAAAAATATTTATAATTAATATAAAAATATTAATAATATAAAAATAAATACATAAGCTAAATACAATAAGATATAAGACGAGATTCGACCACCTCCTACATATTTAATACTTTCTCCTACAAAAAAATTAAGAATACCCACCGCATTGGTAATTCCATCAATTAACCATCGATCAAAAAAAGAAGTTAATTCAGCTAATACTCTTATACCCCCAATTAAGCATATTCTATAGAAAGCATCTATATAACCACGATTATATGACCAATTATATATTATATTTATAGTTTTTTCAAAAACTAAATTATTAGTAAAACTTTTCACAAATGAATTACGAAAATTCAAATTTTGTACAGATGAATAAGCGGGCTTATAGAAGAAAGACGCTATCAATATTCCGAAATAAGCTATATTCACAGAAAAAGTTGCATTTTTAACAAATTCATACCAATTTTCATAATCTTTTGAACTTTCATGTAACAAATTTATAGACGGAGTTAACCATTTGTCTAATATATTGAAATCAATTGCTTCTTGATTGAATTGAGTGAACGGAATTCCTATGACTCCAACAAACAAAGTAAATAGGGATAAGACAAACATCGGAAATAGGATAGTATTATCTGATTCATAGGGATACGAAAAAGTATTCTTAGTACCAAAATGGGGAATACTAACAAAAGGGTGCATCATTTTTGTTACATTACTATCAATTTGATATGTTGTTTTTTTCCCCAAAAAAGAAGACCGTTCATTATTATTCATTCTTAATAACGATAAGAAAGAAAAGTTTTTTTTAATTATTTTTGATCCTTCTTTACCCCATAATGATATTGAATAGAGGGAGTTATTTGTTTTTCCGCTGTAATTTTTAAAATAAAGGTTGAAATGTCCCTCAAAAGTAAGTAAGTAGATGCGAAACATATAAAATGCTGTTAATCCTGCTGTGGAACAGGCTATTATTGCGAAAATGGGTGAATACAACCAACTATCATTAAGAATTTCATCTTTGGACCAAAAACAGGCAAGGGGTGGAATACCACAAAGAGAAAGGGTACCTAATAAAAAAAAAATTTTTGTAATTGGCACATGCTTTGTTAAACCACCCATAAGAACCATATTCTGACTTTTATCGGGAGAATATCCAACAACCGCTTCCATTGAGTGAATAATGGACCCAGATCCTAAAAACAACAACGCTTTTGAATAAGCATGAGTAATCAAATGAAATAAAGCAGCCCGATAAGACCCTATACCTAAAGCTAACATCATATAACCCAATTGAGACATTGTAGAATAGGCTAAACTTCTCTTAATATCTTTTTGAGCAAGAGCTAAAGTAGCGCCAAATAGTACTGTTATTATACCTATCAAAGCTATTAGATTCATGATGTAAGGTATTACTATAAAAAGCGGAAGAAGCCGAGCGACAAGAAAAATTCCCGCAGCTACCATCGTAGCTGCATGTATAAGAGCCGAAATGGGGGTAGGACCCTCCATAGCATCAGGTAACCATACATGAAGAGGGAATTGAGCAGATTTAGCAACTGCACCTGCAAATAATAGGACGGCACACAGAGTAACAAATAAGAAATTCACCTCATTATTAGAAATCAAGTTATTGAATATTTTAAATAAATCCCGAAATTCAAAACTCCCCGTTGTCCAATAAAGACCTAAAATCCCTAATAATAAACCAAAATCCCCCACGCGATTAGTTACAAATGCCTTTTGACAAGCATTCGCCGCAGTAGGTCGAGTGAACCAAAAACCGATTAATAGATAAGAACACATTCCAACCAATTCCCAAAAAATATAAATTTGGATCAAATTCGAACTAGTAACTAATCCCAACATGGATGTATTGAACAAACTCATATACGCAAAAAATCTCAAATATCCTTGATCATGAGACATATAATTGTCACTATAAATAAGAACCATAATTCCAACAGTCGTGATTAATATTGCCATAATACAAGTAAGTGGATCGATCAAGTAGCCCAACTCTAAAGAAAAATCATTATTGATAGTCCAAGACCATACATATTGATAGATATAACTACTATTTATTTGATCAATCGACAGATAAACTGAAAAAATCATAATTATACTTAACAATAAAACACTCGGAAAAGACCACATACGTCGAAGGTTTTTGGTTGCGGTCGGAAAAAGTAGAAGTCCCACTCCTATTAAGATAGGAATTGGAAGTGAGATGAAAGGTATGATCCATGAATATTGATACATATATTCCATAAAAAAGTATATTTAATTCCTAATTAATTTTTCTGATTCACCAGCTCTTATCTCTTTTCAAAGGGATCAGTTAATAAACAATTTCAATATCCAAACCTTAAATCGAATTTTCTTTTTCTATTATTAATTATTCTTCATTTTTTGCCAAATACTTCAAATATTTCAAGTCACGAAGTTAGAATTGTTCAAATAAGATGACCCACTGAAACTATTACTGAACACACCTCCTTATTTTAAGTAAAATTTTTTGAGAATATAGAAACTACAAATTTTCTTTATTATTATTATTTAGTATGCATTACAAAAATTTCCCGCTATAGAGCAAGAAGGAATAATTACACGAAAAAGGCTATTTTTTTGGTATCAATCATAAAAGACAGCCTACAAGTTGATCCAGTAAAATAAGACTTCTTTGTATTAAAGTATTAAATTCGTTTATTACGAATCATTAAACAATTCATTTTTTTTTGACAAAATAACATTATATATATATATTTTTTTTCTTTGTTTTTGTTTCTAATTTGTTTCTAATCTAATAATTTTCGATTTTCGATAGCTATACTAGGAGTATACTATAATTTAAAGAATAAATGGATAATAAATAGTAAAGAACAATTCGTTTTGAACAATAGATGTCTTTCACATCCAACTATAGCAATGAATAGTCAATTATAATTTTTTAATGGCAGTTCCAAAAAAGCGCACTTCTATATCAAAAAAACGGATTCGGAAAAATATTTGGAAAAGCAAAGGGCGTCGGGCAGCGTTGAAAGCTTTTTCGCTAGCAAAATCTCTTTCAACGGGGAATTCGAAAAGTTTTTTGGGGGACAAATCAAATAAATAATTAAACATTGGAATAATCTGAAGCGGTTTGACTCAAAAAACAGCCTAGTACTGGTAGAAGTTCGTTTATAATTTTTATTATTTCAATTTCAATAATAATTTTTTTCTATTCTCAGAATTTATTATATATAATTATATAAATAATTGAATAATGTAATGTGAAGTTATTAAAAATAAATTGTCACTAAACTCAAATATATATATTCAAACTGTTTACTCAATTATAAAATGGAAAATGGTACTTTTTTTTCTTGTTCAAAGAATAAAAATAAATACACGGGTTGACCTTTCTTTTTCATATCTTTGTTTTATCATTTTCGGGATGGGGAAAATACGAATCCCCATCGCCCCAATAAACCAAAAAGGTTTTGTTGATTTTTTATTTTATTATCTATTTTCTATATTATAGAATAGAGTTATATATAGAATATCTAAAATAGATAATATCTAAATATAGAAGATCAAATAGTAAACTAAAACTCTTTATTAAAAATTTAATGAGACGTTGAAACGATGACATTAGTTGAGTAAGTTAAAACCGTATTTTTTAATTCTATGCCCCCTTATTTCTTTTCTCGAAATAATTCTTACTATTCTAGCCCGCCGAATACATAATTCAATTGGTTTGCAAAATCCTAACACAAATTCTATACACAACGAAAACCCTTTAATACAAAGCTATGGCAATATTTCTAGAAATTTTTTGAGTGTAGTGCGGTGCTGAAATTGTGATCGATAAAAATATCCTCTTTTAGGTTTTCATTGAAAAAATGAGATAAAAAAGAAAAGAAAGAAATAAGATGAAACTCATTTAAAAATGTAAATGAGAAATAACATTTTTTTTTAATTAGATCTACTATCTACATATTGAAACAAGAACTATCTAGTTCCAACAGTTCCTTTTTGAAAGAGAATAAACTCCGCAAAATCATATAAAATCAAACTATTGGTAAATAAAAAAAATTGACTAAATTATTATTGAAATAAAGGAAAATAAGAAAAAACCCATTACCTATCGAAATATTAAATAAATAAATGAAATCAGATAATAGAGATTTTTATTGGAAACGCTCAAATCCCCTATTTTTTTACCTTTAATTCAATTTCAATTTAAAGATAAAGAGTTTTTTATCCCCTATAAATATTTTGTAAAAAATATTACATTGAATTGAAACTTGATTCTATTTTTTCAATCTCGACGATTGAATAAGAATAGGTTATTCTTATTTCGAGAAAGCCGCTATGGTGAAATCGGTAGACACGCTGCTCTTAGGAAGCAGTGCTAGAGCATCTCGGTTCGAGTCCGAGTGGCGGCATGCCGTTTTTTTATTATTAAAAAGGGTTCTATAATATATAGAAAATTAATTTAAGTCGCCGATATTAATTGAAATAATTGAATTGAAGGACCCTTTTTAATAATTTATTTTATGATATTTCCAACTTTAGAGCATATATTAACTCATATATCTTTTTCGGTCATTTCTATTGTCATTACAATTCATTTCATAACCTTATTAGTCGTTGAAACCGTCGAAATCTATGCTTCGTCAGAAAAGGGCATGATACTTACGTTTTTCTGTATAACAGGATTATTAGTTACTCGTTGGATTTATTTGAGCCATTTACCATTAAGTGAGTTATATGAATCATTGCTATTTCTTTCGTGGGGTTTCTCCATTATTCATATATTTACGTATTTCAAAAAATCTAAAAACCAT